AAAAACGGAGTCTTTGTCTAAAGAAATGCGTTGATAAAGGGCAGATGTATAGAACCTTTCAACGAGATAGTGCTTTTTCAACTCTCTCAAAATGGAATCTATTCCAAACATATATGCCATGGTTCCTTACTTCGACAGGGTACAAATATCTAAATTTTATATTTTTAGATACTTTTTCAGACTTATTGCCGATACTAAGTAGCAGTCAAAAGTTTGTATCCATTTTTCATAATATTATGTATGGATCAGATATATCATGGCGAGTTCGTCAGAAAAAATGGTGTCTTCCACAATGGAATCTGATAAGTGATATTTCGAGAAAGTGCGTACATAATCTTCTTCTGTTCGAAGAAATGATTCATCGAAATAATGAGTCACCATTGATATCGACACATCCGAGATCGCCAAATGTTCGGGAGTTCCTCTATTCAATCCTTTTCCTTCTTCTTTTTGCTGGATATCTCGTTTGTACACATCTTCTCTTTGTTTCCCGAGCCTCTACTGAGTTACAGACAGAGTTCGAAAAAGTCAAATCTTTGATGATTCCCTCATACATGATTGAGTTGCGAAAACTTCTGGATAGGTATCCTACATCTGAACTGAATTCTTTCTGGTTAAAGAATCTCTTTCTAGTTGCTCTAGAAGCAATACGGGGTTCTGTTTCTGGCGTCAACATGCTATTGGGTGGTGGTCCCGCTTATGGGGTCAAATCAATACGTTCTAAGAAGAAATATTGGAATCTTAATCTCATCGATCTCATAAGTATCATACCAAATCCCATCAATCGAATCACTTTTTCGAGAAATACGAGACATCTAAGTCATACAAGTAAAGAGATCTATTCATTGATAATAAAAATAAAAAACGTGAACGGTGATTGGATTGATGATAAAATAGAATCCTGGGTCGCGAACACTGATTCGATTGATGATGAAGAAAGAGAATTCTTGGTTCAGTTCTCCACCTTAACGACAGAAAAAAGGATTGATCAAATTCTATTGAGTATGACTCATAGTGATCCTTTATCTAGTGATCATTTATCAAAGAATGACTCTGGTTATCAAATGATTGAACAACCGGGAGCAGTTTACTTACGATACTTAGTTGACATTCATAAAAAATGTCTAATGAATTATGAGTTCAATACATCCTGTTTAGCAGAAAGACGGATATTCCTTGCTCATTATCAGACAATCACGTATTCACAAACCTCGTGTGGGGCTAATAGTTTTCATTTCCCATCTCATGGAAAATCCTTTTCGCTCCGCTTAGCCCTATCCCCCTCTAGGGGTATTTTAGTGATAGGTTCTATAGGAACTGGACGATCCTATTTGGTCAAATACCTAGCGACAAACTCCTATGTTCCTTTCATTACGGTATTTCTGAACAAGTTCCTGGATAACAAGCCTAAAGGTTTTCTTATTGATGATATCGATATTGATGCGAGTGACGCTATTGATGCGAGTGACGCTATTGATGCTAGTGACGATATCGATCGTGACCTTGATATTGATACGGAGCTGGGGCTGCTAACTCTGATGAATGCGGATATGATGCCGGAAAGAGACCGATTTTATATCACCCTTCAATTCGAATTAGCAAAAGCAATGTCTCCTTGCCTAATATGGATTCCAAACATTCATGATCTGGATGTGAATGAGTCGAATTACTTATCCCTCGGTCTATTAGTGAACTATCTCTCAGGGGATTGTGAAAGATGTTCCACTAGAAATATTCTTGTTATTGCTTCGACTCATATTCCCCAAAAAGTGGATCCCGCTCTAATAGCTCCGAATAAATTAAATACATGCATTAAGATACGAAGGCTTCTTATTCCACAACAACGAAAGCACTTTTTCACTCTTTCATATACTAGGGGATTTCACTTGGAAAAGAAAATGTTCCATACTAATAGATTCGGGTCCATAAGCATGGGTTCCAATGCACGAGATCTTGTAGCACTTACCAATGAGGCCCTATCGATTAGTATTACACAGAAGAAATCAATTATAGACACTAATACAATTAGATCCGCTCTTCATAGACAAACTTGGGATTTGCGATCCAAGGTAAGATCCGTTCAGGATCATGGGATCCTTTTCTATCAGATAGGAAGGGCTGTTGCACAAAATGTACTTCTAAGTAATTGCCCCATAGATCCTATATCTATCTATATTAAGAAGAAATCATGTAATGAAGGGGATTCTTATTTGTACAAATGGTACTTCGAACTTGGAACGAGCATGAAGAAATTAACGATACTTCTTTATCTTTTGAGTTGTTCTGCTGGATCGGTCGCTCAAGACCTTTGGTCTCTACCCCGACCTGATGAAAAAAATGGGATCACTTCTTATGGACTCGTTGAGAATGATTCTGATCTAATTCATGGCCTATTAGAAGTAGAAGGCACTCTGGTGGGATCCTCACCGACAGAAAAAGATTGCAGTCAGTTTGATAATGATCGAGTGACCTTGTTTCTTCGGCCCGAACCAAGGAATCC